TATGCATAATTAGGGAAAAATTGGCGCTTATATACTTACCTCCCCCTGGAGTGCTAATTTGAGTATTGGAAATGTGATAAATTTGAAATAATATCTAGGGAAAAGTGTGTTAAAAATGGTGATAACTATATAAGGGGGAAAAATTAATGGAGGGGGGGGAAATATAGGTCTTAGGGTTGACTCATGAAATAATGACTATGTCCTGTGACCATTGACTGCAATGCCCATGCCTACCATTATGCCGATGCTCAAGATGCAGTTGACTCCAGCTACAATTCATGCTCCGGGACGGGGCCTCAGACGGCCATTGATGAGTCCAAGCATCCCCCCAAAAATTAAAAATACCAAATGTATGACACCACAGTTATGTGTGAGCATGGGCTGATTAGTCATTAATCCATCTAGATGTCTTATACTACAAGGAGTGGGCGATTTTAGGTGAGATGGCCCTGAAAAAAGAACCAGATGTCTGATAAAGTTCATTAAGTAGCTACCCCCACAATTCATGGGCCCGGAGCGAGAAGAGGGATCCCTGCCCAGCGGGTTGCTGGTTTCACGCGGCATGGTGATTAAGCTCGTGATCTAGTGGACGGGATATGCATGTTGACGAGGATTGATTTGACTTAATGCACTATGTACGATGAACAACATCATGTACTATGTACTGTAAATGACAGAAAATACATGCTTATAAGCATGGGGCATATAATATAATGTACTATTATACATAATATGTCCTAATACATTAATTTTATGTACTATTATACATGATATGTCCTAATACATTAATTTTATGTACTATTATACATGATATGTCCTAATACATTAATTTTATGTACTATTATACATGATATGTCCTAATACATTAATTTTATGTACTATTATATATAATATGTCTTAACACACTAATTTTACGTACTGCGAGTGCGCGAGGTTATACTGTCACATGTTATGTTGTTTAGTTAGTGGGATGTAAAATGTAAATTGGATGTTGAGTAGAAAGCTGTATTGAAATATTAAAATTTTTTGGAAATTTAATACTGATAAGGTTCTTGATTTTTATGGAACTATATTAATAAGCAAGGAAGAAGCCATAGCCCCACTATCAACACCCAAAGCTGAAGTTCTATTTAAACTATTCCCTGACGAGTCTTAGGGAGGTTGGTTGTTCTCCTTTTCTGGTTTACAAGACCAGTGTATTGGGTATACTACAAAGACTTCTTCATTTTAGGAGGTTGTTTTCGATTGTGCTGGTGATTGGTATAAGGACCAGGATAATGAAAAAGTATAAGATAGATGCTAGTTGTCCAATAATAATAAAGGGGTATTCAACTGGTTGTCCTCCGATTCATGTGAGTGTTAGTAGGTCTGCTACTAAGATTCAGAATAGGCATTGGCTGAATGGTCGGAATATCATGCTGCGTTGTTTGGATGTGTGGAGAAGAGGCATGAAAATTAAGATTAGGATAGATGAGACTAAGGCTAGGACTCCTCCTAGTTTGTTGGGAATTGATCGTAGGATTGCGTATGCGAATAGGAAATATCATTCAGGTTTGATATGAGGGGGTGTGTTGAGTGGATTTGCTGGGGTGTAGTTGTCTGGGTCTCCAAGCAGGTCCGGTGCGAATAATACTAGTAATATTAAGAAGAGTACTATAAGTAAGATGCCTAAGATATCTTTAATGGTATAGTAAGGATGGAAAGGAATTTTATCTGCGTCTGATGGGATTCCTGTTGGGTTATTGGATCCTGTCTCGTGAAGGAAGAGTAAATGTACTATAGCGAGTGCCGCGATGATAAATGGGAGAATAAAGTGGAAAGCAAAAAATCGGGTTAGGGTGGCTTTATCTACTGAAAAGCCTCCTCAGATTCATTCGACTAGGTTTGTACCAATATATGGAATTGCTGAGAGAAGGTTGGTAATGACTGTTGCTCCTCAGAATGATATTTGTCCTCATGGTAGAACATACCCTACGAATGCTGTGGCTATAACTGTAAATAGGAGGATTACTCCGATGTTTCATGTCTCTAGAAAGGTGTATGATCCGTAGTACAGGCCTCGTCCTACGTGTATAAATAGACAGATGAAAAATATTGATGCCCCGTTTGCGTGTATATATCGAATGATTCAGCCATAATTGACATCTCGGCAGATATGGGTAACAGAGGAAAATGCTGTTATTGTATCGGATGTATAGTGTATTGCTAGGAATAGGCCTGTGATGATTTGTAGGATTAGACAAATTCCTAGTAAGGAGCCGAAATTTCATCAGGATGAAATATTTGATGGGGCTGGGAGGTCAATGAATGCGTTGTTTACAATCTTTATTAATGGGTGGGTTTTTCGGATATTGGTCATTGGTGTTCTTGTAGTTGAATGACAACGATGGTTTTTCATATCATTAGTCATGGTTAGATTCCATGTGAGAATAATGATAACATACATTGTATTTATCTTAAGTATCATATTTGTGCTTGGTTTTGTAGGATTTTCTTCGAAACCTTCGCCTATTTATGGGGGGTTGGGATTAATTGTGAGTGGTGGAGTTGGTTGTGGTATTGTGTTAAATTTTGGTGGATCCTTTCTGGGTTTAATGGTATTCTTAATTTATTTAGGAGGGATGATAGTGGTTTTTGGTTATACAACGGCAATAGCTACGGAGCAATATCCTGAGATTTGGGTGTCTAATAAGACTGTATTAGGGGCATTTGTTACTGGTCTGTTGATGGAAGTTATAATGGTTTATTATGTGTTAAAGGATGAGGAGGTGGAGATTGTGTTTCAGTTTAATGGGTTAGGAGATTGGGTTATTTATGATACAGGAGATTCTGGGTTTTTTAGTGAGGAGGCTATAGGAATTGCAGCTCTTTACAGTTATGGTACTTGGTTGGTTATTGTGACTGGGTGGTCTTTGTTAATTGGTGTAGTGGTTATTATGGAGATTACTCGTGGAAATTAAGTGATTGTGACTAGGAAAGAGAGGAAATACAGCTTGATTAAGCCTTTTTGGTTTGTAACCATGATTGATATTTTTGTTTGGATAAGTGAAGTTGTTTTAGGTAAAATGTTTTCGAGTCAGATTAAGTCTAGGAGAGAGGATGCTAATTTTTGACTTATTGTTAGATTTATGTAAGGGGCCAGGCGGTGTATAATTGTGGGGAAATATCCTAGTATATTGGAGAATTTGAAGATATTTGTTGAGTAGTTGAATTTTAGGTTTTGGGTTATGTTACTGATTTCTAGTGCTAAAATAAAGCCTAGGATTGTTACTGTTAGGGCTATTATTTTTAAGTAATAAGGTATTGTTAGTTGAGGGATTGTTGTTGGAGGAATGTTGTTAGAAATGATAAATCCTGCGAAAAGGCTTCCAATTATTAGGCGTTTAATGGAATTCATCAGGAAGGGGTTGTTTTCATTAATAGTAATTAAGGTTGGGAATCGGGGTTGTCCTAAGAGTGCAAAGAAGATAATACGGGTGCTGTAGATGGCTGTGAAGGAGGTGGCAATTAGTGTTATTAAAAGGGCTCAGGCGTTGGTGTACGACGTGTTGGCGGCTTCAATGATTAGGTCTTTGGAATAAAATCCAGTAAGGAAAGGTATTCCTGTTAGTGCGAGGCTGCCAATGATTAGGGCTGTTGTGGTAAATGGCATGGCTTTAAATAGGCCCCCTATTTTTCGAATGTCTTGTTCGTCATTTAGGCTGTGGATAATAGAGCCAGAGCATATAAATAATATGGCTTTAAAAAAGGCGTGTGTGCAGATATGGAGAAATGCTAAATAGGGTTGGTTAATACCAATTGTTACTATTATGAGGCCTAGTTGGCTGGATGTGGAAAAAGCGATAATTTTTTTGATGTCATTCTGGGTGAGAGCACATATTGCTGTAAATAGGGTAGTAATAGCCCCTAGGCATAGTAGGATGGATTGTGCGAATTTGTTGTTTTCTGTCAGTGGGTGGAAACGGATTAACAGGAAGATACCTGCTACTACTATTGTACTTGAATGGAGTAATGCTGAGACGGGAGTGGGGCCTTCTATAGCAGAGGGCAGTCATGGATGTAGACCAAATTGGGCGGATTTTCCAGTTGCGGCTAGTGCAAGGCCTATTAGGGGTATATTAGAGTCGTTTGGGTTTAGTATGAAGATTTGTTGGAAGTCTCAGGCGTTAAGATTTGTGAGGAATCATGCTATTGCTAGGATAAAGCCGATATCACCAATACGATTGTATAAAATTGCTTGTAGGGCTGCTGTATTTGCGTCTGTTCGTCCATATCATCATCCAATAAGTAAAAATGGTATGATTCCTACACCTTCTCATCCAATGAATAATTGAAACAGATTATTTGCTGTGACGAGGATAAGTATAGTAATGAGAAATAGGAGAAGATATTTAAAAAATTGATTAATGTTGGGGTCTGAGTGTATATACCATATTGAAAATTCTATAATGGATCATGTGACAAATAATGCTACTGGTACAAATATTATTGAGAAATAATCTATTCCGAAGCTAAGTGATAGTTTGATAGTTTGAATAGTTAGTCAGTGTCAGTTTGAGATAACTATTTCTTGGCCCGTATGAATAAATATTATTGTGGGAATTATACTAGTGATAAAAGCACATGAGATAGTTGTTTTTACGTAGAGTGGGTAATTGGAAGTTTTATAGTTGTCAGAACTTGTAGTTATGATGGGGATAGTTAGTAGTAGTAGGGTGACTAGTGTAAAGGAGGAGAATAGGTTTATACCTTTATTTGGAGTTGCACCAATTTTTTGGTTCCTAAGACCAACGGATTTCTGCCATCCTCTAAAAGTTCGAAAAAGCCGTGTTATTATACACGGGAGCATAGAGTTAGCAGTTCTTGCAGACTTTTTCGGTAAATAAGGAGATATAAGCTTCTATTATTAGATTCCCAATCTAATGTTTTTTTTAAACTATATTTACAGTACAAGGGTCCTAAAATAATTTTTGGGTTTAGTGATAATAATAATAGGGGTAATATGTGTAATGATATGAGGGCATTTTCTCGTGTAAAGGAGGGCGAGATATTGTTAATGTGGTGGGTATATTTGCCTCGTTGATTTGTGATTAATATATAAAGGGAGTATAGGGCAGTAATTACTATGTTTACTCCCTTTAAAATAATTGTGATATTTGATCATGAAAAAGAGGATTTTACTACAAATAGCTCTCCAATTAGGTTAATTGTTGGAGGGAGAGCTAAGTTATTTAGGCTTGCTAAAAGTCATCAGGGGGCTATAAGTGGAAAAAAGGTTTGGAGGCCTCGGGCTAAAATTATTGTTCGACTGGGGATTCGTTCATATTTGAAATTTGCTAGGCAGAAAAGTATGGATGAGGTGAGGCCGTGAGCAACTATTAAGGCTGTGGCTCCCATATAGCTTCAAGGTGTCTGAATGAGGATGGCTACAATGACAAGTGCTATATGACTAACGGAGGAATAAGCAATTAATGATTTAAGGTCTGTCTGGCGGAGGCAGATTGAGCTGGTTATAATTATGCCTCATAAGGATAGTATAATAAAGGGATATGCTATAAATTCGGTAAGTGGGTTTAAAAATGTTGTAATCCGTAGTATACCATATCCTCCTAATTTTAGTAGGATTGCTGCAAGGACCATGGAGCCTGCAATAGGGGCTTCTACATGAGCTTTGGGTAGTCAAAGGTGGAGGCCATATAGCGGTATTTTTACTATGAAGGCTATTATGCATGCTAGTCACATGAAAACGTTTGATCAGGAGTTGGATAGGGGTTGTACTCAGTATTGGAGTACTAGAAAGTTTAGAGACCCAGTAATGTTTTGGAGATAGACTAATGCGACTAGTAGTGGGAGAGAACCTACTAGTGTATAAAACAGGAAGTAGAGGCCAGCGTTTAGGCGTTCTGTCTGGTTTCCTCATCGGGTAATAATAATGAGTGTTGGGACTAGTGTTGCTTCAAATAGAATGTAGAAAAAAATTAGTTCTATAGCAGTAAAAGTCATGATTAAGAATAGTTGAAGTAGGATTAATATGGTAATGTATAGTTTTTTTCGGGTAAGATTTTCTTTTGATAAGTGGTGTTGGCTAGCTATTAATATTAAGGGAAGAAGTCATATGGTTAAAATTAGTAGTGGTGTTGATAGAGAGTCGGAAAAGAATACTAACGAGAAGTTGAGGCTGTTGTCACTGAATTGATTTATAAGGAGAAGGCTTGTGAGGCTAATTAATAGGCTATGGGTTGTAGAATTAATTCAAATTATATTGCCCTTTGATAATCAGGTCAGAGGTATGAGTATTATTGTAGGAATAATATATTTTAGCATTGAAGTAGGTTAAGATTTTGAACATAGTCAGTGCCATATGTATTTGATACTTTAACTAGTAGTGATAGTCCTAGTGCTGCTTCGCAGGCTGCAAAGACTAGTAAGATAATGGGTATTATGCTTGCTAGGGTGAAATGTGAATTTAGAATTGTTAGGGAGGCTATTACGAAGAGAGATAATATCATCCCTTCTAAGCATAAGAGAGAGGACATAAGGTGAGATCGATATATTAATAGTCCTGCTAGGGCTACTATGAACGCTGTTATAATATTTATATACACTAGAGACATTTGGTAATTATGAATTTAATCACAATCTAATGAGTCGAAATCATTTATTTTGTTTTAAACTAAATACCATATTCAGTTCATTCTAGTCCCTTTTGAGTTCATTCGTAGGCTAGACTTGCGGCTAACAATAAAATTAAGAAGAGGGCCATAGTAAGTATTGTACCTAGGTTATTTGTTTGGGAGGCCCATGGAAGTGGTAATAGGAGTGCAATTTCTAGGTCAAAAAGAAGAAATGTAATGGCTACTAGGAAAAATTTTATGGAGAAGGGTAAGCGGGCTGATCCTATGGGGTCAAATCCACATTCGTATGGACTTGTTTTTTCTGAGTATACGTTTAATTGAGGAAGTCAGAATGCGATAATAACAAGTAGTGAGGCTAGTGTAAAGTTGGTTAAAAGAGCTAGTATTAGGTTTATTATTCTTTTTCGGGTTATACCGAAACTAGCTGATTGGAAGTCAGCTGTACTAGTTAATACTAAAAGAATATGAACCTCATCAATAGATAGATACGTAGAGGAATAATCATACTACGTCTACGAAGTGCCAATATCAGGCAGCGGCTTCGAATCCAAAATGGTGACTGGAAGTGAAGTGAAATTTTAATTGGCGAAAAAAGCAGACAATTAAGAAAGTAGATCCAATAATGACATGTAGCCCATGGAAGCCTGTAGCTACAAAGAAGGTTGAGCCATAAACTCCGTCTGAAATAGTAAAGGGTGCTTCATAGTATTCTGAGGCTTGTAGTAGTGTAAAATAGACGCCTAGTGCGATAGTAATGAATAAGGCTTGTAGTATGTGGTTGCGGTTCCCTTCTATAAGGCTATGATGGGCTCAGGTGATAGAAACTCCTGAGGCTAGTAAGACAGAGGTATTGAGTAGTGGGACTTCTAGGGGGTTTAGTGGGTGAATGCCTGTTGGGGGTCAGCACCCGCCTAACTCGGGTGTTGGGGCAAGGCTTGAGTGATAAAATGCTCAGAAAAATCCGGTGAAGAATAAGACTTCGGAGATAATAAAGAGGATTATTCCGTAGCGGAGGCCTTTTTGGACAGTTGGAGTATGGTGTCCTTGGAAAGTACTTTCTCGAATAATGTCTCGTCATCATTGGTATATTGTAAGTATATTTGTTGTTAGGCCAAGTGTTAATAGGATTATTGAGTTGAAATGAAATCATATGATTAAGCCGGAAGTTATTAACAGGGCTGATAGAGCTCCTGTAAGAGGTCAGGGACTCGGGTTAACTATGTGATAAGCGTGGGTTTGGTGTGTCATTATGTGTTGTCATGCAAGTAAAGGCTAACTAGAAGGGTAAATACGTAGGCTTGAATTATGGCTACTGCAAACTCAAGGATTGTGAGTAGGACTAGAATAATAAATGTGATAAGAGCTATTGTAGTACTGATACTTATTAGTGCAAGTGCAGCCCCTCCAATTAGGTGAATTAGTAGATGTCCTGCAGTAATATTAGCTGTTAGTCGTACGGCTAAGGCGATTGGTTGAATAAAAAGACTAATAGTTTCGATGATAACTAGTATAGGAATTAATGGGGTTGGAGTTCCTTGTGGAAGAAAGTGAGCAAGTGATGCTTTAGTTTTATTGCGGAAACCTGTAACTACGGCTCCTGCTCATAGGGGAATGGCTATGCCTAGATTTATTGATAACTGTGTGGTTGGTGTAAATGAGTGGGGTAATAGGCCCAGAAGATTTGTGGATCCAATAAATAAGATTAGAGATATGAGTATTAGTGTTCATGTTTGTCCTTTGGCATTGTGAATTCCTATTATTTGTTTTGATACAAGTTGAAGTATCCATTGTTGGAGGGAAATAAGGCGATTATTTACTAGACGATTTGATGTTGGAAATAATAGGCTAGGAAACATAACGATGAGGGTAGCTAGTGGAAGGCCTAGGATTATTGGGGCAATAAAAGAGGCAAATAAATTTTCGTTCATTTTGTTTCTCAATGGTTATCTTGTTTTTGTGTTTTGGTTAATGTTAGTTCTGGATTAAAATGAAAATTGTGTTTCGAAATTTTTAATTGAAAAATAATGAATAGAGCTAGAAACATTGATATAATTATTATAAGTCATGTGGATGTATCTAGTTGTGGCATTTCATTAAGGAGAGCATTGTACTCTCAATCTCTAGCTTAAAAGGCTAGTGCTATTTTAGCTTCTTAATGATTTTATAGTATTGATGCAGATCATTTTTCGAAATAATTTAGTGGAACTAGTTCAAGAACAATAGGTATGAAGCTGTGATTTGATCCGCAGATTTCAGAGCATTGTCCGTAATATAGGCCTGGTCGAGTCGATATAAGAGTTGTTTGGTTCAGGCGGCCTGGGATTGCGTCCGTTTTTAGTCCTAGAGAGGGTACGGCTCAAGAGTGCAGTACGTCTTCAGAGGAAACTAATATTCGGATTGTTATTTCTATTGGTAGGACCATCCGATTATCTACTTCTAGTAGTCGTAGTTCTCCTGGTTTTAGTTCTGATGTTGGAATTATATAGGAGTCGAAGCTTAAGTCTTCATAATCTGTGTATTCGTAGCTTCAATATCATTGATGTCCTATAGTTTTTACTGTGAGAGATGGATTGTTAATTTCGTCTATCATATATAAAATTCGCAAAGATGGGAGAGCAATTAAAATTAGGATAATAGCTGGTAGGATTGTTCAGATTGTCTCTACCTCTTGAGCGTCTATTGTGCTAGTGTGTGTTAATTTTGTCGTTAGCATTAATGAAATGACATAGAGTACTAGTGAGCTGATTAGGAAAACAATTATTAATGTATGATCATGAAAATGTAGTAGTTCTTCTATAATAGGCGATGTTGCATCTTGAAAACCTAGTTGTATGGGATAAGCCATATGAGATGTACGGGGTTTTCACCTGTAACTTAACCTTGACAAAGTTATATAATATTTTACTAACACCTCATTAATTGAGAAAGACATAGTGGTTATGATGTTGGCTTGAAACCAGCTATGGGGGGTTCGATTCCTTCCTTTCTTATTTTAAGTTAACGTATGTAGGTTCTTCAAATGTATGATACGGTGGGGGGCACCCGTTTAGTCACTCTAAATTTGTTGTTGTTAGTTCTACGGTTGAGACTTCTCGTTTGGACGCAAACGCTTCTCAGATGATAAAAATTATTAATATAACTGCTGTTAGAGAAATAAATGAGCCTATGGATGAAATGGTGTTTCATATTGTGTATGCATCTGGGTAATCAGAGTAGCGTCGTGGCATGCCAGACAATCCTAGGAAGTGTTGTGGAAAGAAAGTTATATTTACACCTACAAATATGATTACAAAGTGGATTTTGGCTCATGTGTCATTGAGAGTGTACCCTGAAAATAGTGGGAATCAGTGAACAAATCCTCCCATAATAGCAAATACAGCTCCTATTGACAGTACATAGTGGAAGTGTGCAACTACATAATATGTGTCATGAAGGACAATGTCGAGAGAAGAATTGGCAAGAACAATCCCGGTTAAGCCTCCAACTGTAAAAAGAAAAATAAAGCCTAAAGCTCATATTATAGCAGGTGATCATTTAATATTACCTCCGTGGAGTGTTGCTAATCAACTAAAGACTTTTACTCCAGTTGGGATAGCAATAATTATGGTAGCTGATGTGAAATAGGCTCGTGTATCAACATCTATTCCGACTGTAAATATGTGGTGGGCTCATACGATAAACCCTAAGAACCCAATTGATATTATAGCCCAGACTATTCCTATATACCCAAATGGTTCTTTTTTTCCTGAATAGTATGTTACGATATGGGAAATCATACCAAAGCCGGGTAGAATAAGGATATATACTTCGGGGTGGCCAAAGAATCAGAACAAGTGTTGATATAGAATAGGATCTCCGCCTCCTGCTGGGTCAAAAAAGGTTGTATTTAAGTTTCGGTCTGTTAATAGTATTGTAATTCCGGCTGCTAGTACAGGGAGTGAGAGAAGTAGTAGTACAGCAGTGACTAATACAGATCATACAAATAGTGGGGTTTGATATTGTGATATGGCAGGGGGTTTTATATTGATAATTGTTGTAATAAAGTTAATGGCCCCTAAAATTGAGGAGACACCTGCCAAGTGTAAAGAAAAAATAGTTAAGTCTACTGAAGCCCCTGCGTGAGCTAAGTTGCCAGCTAGAGGGGGATATACAGTTCAGCCTGTTCCTGCGCCAGCTTCAACTATAGATGATGCTAAAAGTAGTAAGAAAGAAGGAGGGAGGAGTCAAAAGCTTATATTGTTTATTCGAGGGAATGCTATGTCTGGGGCACCAATTATTAGGGGAACTAGTCAATTACCAAATCCTCCAATTATAATTGGTATAACTATAAAGAAAATTATTACGAATGCATGTGCGGTTACGATAACATTATAAATTTGGTCGTCTCCAAGCAGAGTACCAGGTTGGCCCAGTTCGGCACGAATTAGTAGGCTTAAGGCTGTTCCTACTATGCCTGCTCAGGCACCAAATAATAGGTACAGAGTACCGATATCTTTATGGTTGGTTGAAAATAATCAGCGGTTAATGAACATAGGTAAAATGGCTGAGTGAAGCATTAGACTGTAAATCTAAAGACAGAGGTTTATACTCCTCTTTTTACCAAGTCCTGTGGTGAAATTTCATGTTGAATTGCAAATTCAAAGAAGCAGCTTCAAACTCTGCCGGGGCTTCTCCCGCCTTTTTTTTTTCGCGGCGGGAGAAGTAGATTGAAGCCAGTTGATTAGGGTGTTTAGCTGTTAACTAAAGTTTCGTGGGGGTGGAGCCCACCAATCTAGTGAGGATTTAGCTTAATTAAAGTGGTTGATTTGCATTCAATTGATGTAAGATGTGGTCTTGCAATCCTTAATCAGGAGTTAAGTATATTGTACTTGCTTAGGGCTTTGAAGGCTCTTGGTCTAGGTTAACCTAAACTCCTATTCTAGAACTGATAGGATTGGTGTGAGTGGTAGTAGTATAGTGGATAGAACAACTATTGTAGGTAAAAGTGTTATTTGTTTTGTGGTAGAAAATTGTCATTTTATTTTTATATTATTTGTAGAGGGAAATATTGTTAGTGCAGTGGAATATGTGAGTCGTATGTAAAAGTATAGGTTTAGTAGTGCTGTAATTGCTATGAGGGTGGGTAGAATAAGGCTATCGTTTTTTGTTAATTCTTGGATAATTATTCATTTTGGTATAAATCCTGATAGTGGAGGAAGTCCTCCCATTGATAGGAGGGTAATGAGGACTAGAATAGTTATTACGGGTATTTTGTTTCAGGTGTGTGATAGTGATAGTGTGGTAGTAGTTGAGTTGGCTATAAATAGTGTGAATATGGTGGAAGTTATGATAATATAAATGATTAAGTTTAGTAGTATTATTGTAGGATTATATGGTAAGACTGCTGTTATTCAGCCCATATGGGCAATTGATGAGTATGCCATAATTTTTCGTAGTTGGGTTTGGTTTAGTCCTCCTCAGCCTCCAATTATAATTGATAGAATGGAAATGGTTAGAATTATATCTAAATTAATGGATGGGAAAATTTGGTAGAGAACGGATATGGGTGCTATTTTTTGTCATGTAAGTAGAATTAGGCCTGATGATAGGGGGATGCCTTGTGTTACTTCTGGGACTCAAAAATGGAATGGGGCTATTCCTATTTTTATGGTGAGAGCTATTGTTATGAATATAGATGCTACTGGGTTAAATAGTTTTATTACAGTTCATTGGCCTGAAAATATTAGGTTAATAATAACGGCTATCATTAGTAGTATTGAGGCTGTTGATTGGGTTAACAAATATTTGGTTGCTGCCTCTGTAGCTCGTGGATTATGTTTTTTCATTATGATGGGAATGATGGCGAGCATGTTTATTTCAAATCCGATTCAGACAAGTAGTCAATGGGAGCTAATTATAACCATGATAGTGCCTATTATTATTGTTGATAGAATAAGAATGAAGATGATTGGATTTATTAGTACGGGAAGGGTATAAACCAACTTTTTCGGGGTATGGGCCCGATAGCTTAATTAGCTGACCTTACTATTAGAATTTGGTGTATTTGGGAGCACAAAGAGTTTTGGATTCTTGGGAGTAGGTTCAATTCCTATGATTCTAGAAATAAGAGGGCTTAAACCTCTATTATTTACTCTATCAAAGTAACTCTTTTGTCAGACATATTTCTTATGTTTGTGGAGGGATGCTTGATATAAAAATGGGTAGTGATACGTGTCATATGCATAGGGCTAATGTTAAGGGTAAAAAATTTTTTCATAGTAGATGTATTAGTTGGTCATAGCGGAATCGAGGATAAGATGCTCGGATTCATAAGAAGGAAATTGTTAGTAGTAGGGATTTTATGATGAAGTTGATTGTGTAAAGTTCTGGTAAGACTGGGTTGTGAAATGCTCCTAAGAATAAGATTGTTGTGAAAATATTTATTATGATAATATTTGCATATTCTGCTATGAAAAATAGGGCAAATGGTCCTGCTGCATATTCTACGTTAAAGCCGGAAACTAGTTCTGATTCGCCTTCGGTGAGATCAAATGGGGCTCGGTTTGTTTCTGCTAGTGTTGAGATGAATCACATTATTGCTAGGGGTCATGCTGGGAAAATAAGTCATACTTGTTCTTGTGTAATAATTAAGGTGGAGAGTGTAAAGGACCCATTTATTAGGAGGACGGATAGAAGAATAATTGCTAGTGTTACTTCATATGAAATTGTTTGTGCTACTGCCCGCAGGGCCCCGATTAGTGCATATTTAGAATTGGAGGCTCAGCCCGATCAGAGAATAGAATATACGGCTAGGCTTGACATTGCTAGTATAAATAGAACCCCTAGGTTTATGTTAATGAGGGGGTATGGCATGGGTAGGGGGATTCATATGGTTAGGGCTAGACTTAGGGCTAGGATAGGGGCTAGGATAAATATTGAAATTGAAGATGTGGCGGGTCGTAGCGGTTCTTTGATAAAAAGTTTGATGGCATCTGCAATAGGTTGGAGTAGGCCATAGGGACCTACAACGTTTGGACCTTTTCGAAATTGCATATACCCTAGGACTTTGCGTTCTACTAGTGTGAGGAATGCTACGGCTAAAAGAATGGGAATAATTAGTATTAGAATATTGATTATAAACATTTTGTTAAGGAGAGGATTTGAATCTCTGACTATAAAGTTTTAAGTTTTACGCAATTACCGGGCTCTGCCACCTTAACAAAGCCCTTCTCTAGGGCAAAGTTTGTTTGTGAAGTTAATTAAGATGATATCATTAACTAATTTAAGGCGCATATTTAAAGTTGGCCTTATTTCTCTGGTCCTTTCGTACTGGGAGAAATACATAATAGATAGAAACCGACCTGGATTACTCCGGTCTGAACTCAGATCACGTAGGACTTTAATCGTTGAACAAACGAACCTTTGATAGCGGTTGCACCATCGGGATGTCCTGATCCAACATCGAGGTCGTAAACCCTATTGTCGATATGGACTCTTGAATAGGATTGCGCTGTTATCCCTAGGGTAACTTGTTCCGTTGATCAATTTTTTGGATCAATAAACGATTGCGTGATTCGACTTGTAGGTCTAGTCTTTAAAATCGCTCGGAGGTTTTCTTGTTCTCCGAGGTCACCCCAACCAAAGCTGTTAGCCCATAAAGAGTGTTGTTGTTTCCTTAGTAATGAAATTTGTTTCTTTGGGCTAAGTAGTTAAAGCTCCATAGGGTCTTCTCGTCTTATTAATATATTCCCGCCTCTTCACGGGAAGGTCAATTTTCACTGATTGGAAGTAAGAGACAGTAAAACCCTCGTGTGGCCATTCATACAAGTCCCTATTTAGAGAACAAGTGATTATGCTACCTTTGCACGGTCAGGATACCGCGGCCGTTTAACGGTCGTCACTGGGCAGGCAGTGCCTCCAATACTAGTTATGCTGGAGGTGATGTTTTTGGTAAACAGGCGGGGTTTAGTGTTTGCCGAGTTCCTTTTACTTCTTTTAATCTTTCCTTAAGTGCATTCCTGTGTCGGATTTCGCATTAACAGTATGGTTAATAAGTTATTTATAGTTAGGTTACTCTTATTTTGCTGTTAATAGTCAGAGTACTATCAGATACTGACTTAAACTATGCTGGGGAGAAGTTATTTCTTGTTACTCATATTAACATTATTGCTTCTATTCTTAATAGATTAGTCCAGTATTAGATTAGGAGTTGACTGTTTATTATTGAAATTAATATTATTTTATTGTTGAGCTTTAACGCTTTCTTAATTGGTGGCTGCTTTTAGGCCTACTATGGTTTAATGTTAAAACTTACTCTCTAGTTAAGGTTGTATCCATTTCTAAAAGGCTGTACCTTTTTAGACTAACTTTTAAAAATACATTATAATTTGTTCATATTTTTGGTATTTTTAAAGCTGAACTAATATTCATTTTCTGGACAACCAGCTATCACCAGGCTCGTTGGGCGTTTCACCTCTACTTACAAATCTTCTCACTATTTTGCTACATAGATGAGTTGGTTCTCGATAAATTGTTCATAAGTAGCTCGTCTGGTTTCGGGGTACTTAGCTGAAATTCATTTTGTTAAGTTTTTACTAGTTAACTCATTATGCAAAAGGTACAAGGGGTAATCTTTGCTTTTTTGTACTTTGATTTTTTTCTTTCATCATTCCCTTACGGTACTTTCTCTATAGCGCCGTATTAAAATTTCTATCTCCTATACTTTTTGTTGTTGAATAAATGTTTTATTTTATGTTATATTAATAATTTAGTGTGAATGGGCTTGCGGGCTAGAATTGGTTCAAGATATTCGTGATATGTGAAATCTTCTAGGTGTAAACTAGGTGCTTTATTTAAGCTATATCTTGATTTATCCAAGCACACTTTCCAGTATGCTTACCTTGTTACGACTTGTCTCCTCTCATATGATTAATACGTGTAAATAAATTTGAGTGTATTGTGCCTACTTGAGGAGGGTGACGGGCGGTGTGTGCGTGCTTCATGGCCTAATTCAACTAAGCACTCTATTCTTAGTTTACTGCTAAATCCTCCTTTGGTTATTAATTTCATAATAACTTTCGTGTTGGGTTTTCTTAGATTAGAAAATGTAGCCCATTTCTTTCCGTTCCATAGGTTACACCTTGACCTAACGTTTTTATGTATTATGATTGTGCTTACTTTTGTACCTTTTTAGGGTTTGCTGAAGATGGCGGTATATAGACTGTATTAGCAAGGAATGGTGAGGTTTATCGGGGTTTATCGATTATAGAACAGGCTCCTCTAGAAGGGTGTAAAGCACCGCCAAGTCCTTTGAGTTTTAAGCTATTGCCGGTAGTACTCTGGCGAATAGTTTTGTTTACACAACTATTTGTGTTTAAGGCTAGGCATAGTGGGGTATCTAATCCCAGTTTGGGTCCTAGCTATCGTGTTTCAGCGGTTATAAAGTTACTTTCGTTGTTTATTTTTGTTGCAATTATGGCTTTTTACAGCTTAATTGGAGTTTAACTTTATTTGGAATAGTGCTTTAACACGCTTTACGCCGTGTGCCTATTAACTTGGGTTAATCGTATGACCGCGGTGGCTGGCACGAAATTTACCAACCCTGATTAATATGGCTTAGTCAAACTTTCGTTTATGGCTTAATTTTTATCACTGCTGTCTCCCGTGGGGGTGTGGCTGTGCAAGGTGTCGTGAGCTACGGATGTGTGCTTGATACCAGCTCCTCTTAGTCTTATTAACTTGGGGGGCATTTTCACTGGGGCGCGGATGCTTGCATGTGTAAGTCTATTAAGGGTTAATAGGAAGGCTGGGACCAAACCTGTATGTTTATGGAGTTAATATACTCATCTAGGCATTTTCAGTGCCTTGCTTTGCTGTTTAAGCTACATCAAC